ATCCAATCCAACCTTTCCCTTTAAGGAATTTAATTGGTTAGCATAATATCTAATAAATAGAAAATCGAATAGTAGATAATCTGTTATGAAAGAAAGAAAACATTCTTTGAAGAATCAAGATTCGTAACCAATCCTTGCCTTATTTGTTGGATTAGGTCTAACTTTCTTGACTAAACTGCAAGAGTGGAACTTTACGAGATGAAATAGGGAAAGACAGAAGATAAAACTTAAAAGGATAATTGAAGTGACTCGTCTTCGAATCAACTTTGGTTGGGGGTTCGAAAAAGGAATAAAAATAAAGTAAATTCAAGGAGGAGCTTTCCTTTTTTTAAGGGGCCCCTCGGGGGGTCGTGGAATGCTTTTCTTCTCCTCTTATTCCATATGGAATACAATCAGTTAAAATAAGAAGGAATAGGGGAATATTCGACCGTTTCAATTCTTTATTTATCTTTTATTCCAAAATTCTCCCGAAAATCCAATTTCATTTTTCAATGGGGTTAGATGATCTAGTTCTTAATATTATTACTTTACTCAATTGACAGATTCCACAACAAATCTCTTGATTCGGAATTAGGGACTCATGTCGCATCTGATGAATCGATTCTCTTTTACACTTCTGTATCTCACTCGATCTTGTTTTTTAGTATTATCTAAAATAACCGATGAATTCTGAATTTTCCATAACTTAGGTAAGTGCTTTACCAACATATGTAGTGTAGTAAAAAAATAAATGGAATTTAACCCTTTCATGCTTACTATAACTAGTTATTTCGGTTTTCTACTGGCTGCTTTAACTATAACCCCAGCTCTATTTATTGGTTTGAACAAGATACGTCTTATTTGAAATGAATTGAATGAATAAGTCAGAAAAGCAAAATCTTTCTTTTGGATTCCTGGTATTCTACGACTCTTTTCCACACTAATTACCAATTCTTTTCTTGGTCATTGAGATTCGTGGATAATTTAGACTACTATTTAGGGATAGATCGTACCTCTTTTTTTTATCCCCTCGAACAAATCGAAATGATTGAAGTTTTTCTATTTGGAATCGTCTTAGGCCTAATTCCTATTACTTTAGCGGGATTATTCGTGACTGCGTATTTGCAATACAGGCGTGGGGATCAGTTGGATCTTTGATTGAGTAATATTTCTTTTTTGATTGACCTCCTCCAGACCAGAGAGGAGGTCAAATTGGAGTTGCAATTCAACTTTGTTTTGTTAAGTTATTTTACTCTGCTTCGACATAAGATAGATGGAATCACGCTCTGTAGGATTTGAACCTACGACATCGGGTTTTGGAGACCCGCGTTCTACCGAACTGAACTAAGAGCGCTTTCATTCAAAAAGAAAACCCTTTTCTACTCCTAACGTGTCTCACGTACGTATAGTATCCACAAATTCAAGTTATACCCACTTTAATTGATCCCCTCGCTACTGCCCATAAAGAAGAAAGAAGTAATAGGTAGGGATGACAGGATTTGAACCTGTGACATTTTGTACCCAAAACAAACGCGCTACCAAGCTGCGCTACATCCCTTTTCCAAATTGTTGTACAATGGCATTGTACACAATTCCTGTCTTGTTTTCCACATCGTAATTTTCTTCTCTTTCTCTATCTATATAGAACCTTCTTGTCATTTCTTCTTTTTGGTCTCATATAATCAAGTCAAGGAATGGTATACATCTAAAATCGAATCTAATTTCACCTATAAAAGAAAGATTACTATTCCTTGGTAATGTATAGGAAGAAGAGGTCATCTTTTTCTTTTTTAGGGATAGGAAAATCTCGTCTATACGGTTCATTCTATATAGAATATTGATTTTGTTTTTTTAGTTAGGAATTTCGCCTAAACAAAAGAAATACAAAAGATCTTGGGCAAGAGTATCTGATCATATATGTATTCCAATAAGGAAGGAGGATTTTCAATGCGGGATATAAAAACATATCTCTCTGTAGCACCCGTGCTAAGTACTCTATGGTTTGGGGCTTTAGCAGGTTTATTGATAGAAATTAATCGTTTATTCCCAGATGCTTTGTCATTCCCTTTTTTTTAATTCTAGTTATTGCTATGCGAGGAATTCTTCGTGACATGACGAAAATTTTCCCTTTTTCAATCCTTTTTTTTTTAGTATAGGAAGGAAAAAGAAAGAAAAGATGGATTGGGTTGAACCTCAGAGTCATGAAAAATTCGGTAAATCCCATTTTGGAAAACAGAAATTCAATTAAAAGCGGTATCCAAGCTAAGTCAGGCCTCAGAAATCAGAGCATAGAAAGAGGCTGGGCTGGCTACTTAAATGAAAGGATTTCGAAGCAAAATCCTTGCTATTGCTAATTCGACAAGGATTGTATTCTTTAATTATTTCTCCATTTTTTATTACTTAATTTAAGAATTTCCAAAATTTTTTATTCTAATGGATTTTATTCTTCTTCTTCGGATTCAAAATAGAAGAATAAAAGAATAAGTAGAAGAATTAAGTTAAGTCAATCCAAAAAAGAAAGGAGGTTCATGGCCAAGGGGAAAGATGTTAGAATCAGACTTATTTTGGAATGTATCAGTTGTGTTCGAAAAGGTGCCAATAAGGAATCGACGGGGATTTCTAGATATAGTACTCAAAAGAATCGCCACAATACACCTGGACAATTAGAATTCAAAAAATTTTGTCGTTATTGTCGCAAGCATACGACTCATGGCGAAATAAAAAAATAGGAGCATCGTGTGTTCGATCTTTCCAAAGAACAGATTTAATATATAGAACATAGATAGAATACAAAATACAAATCAACTCATTTGATTTCAGGTAGATATTATTTCATATGTATAGAGGGTATTCATATACTATATATGAATCAAATAATATATGGACCAAAGAAAGACTACTTCTTCTGGATCCAAAATTAATAAAATAAAGAAATCCATTTTTTTCCAATTTTTTAATAAAGAATAAATCATGTATACATCTAAACAACCTTTTCATAAATCTAAGCAACCCTTTCGTAAATCCAAGCAAACTTTTCAAAAATCCAAGCAAACTTTTCGTAAGTCCAAGCAAACTTTTCGTAAATCCAAACAACCTTTTCGTAAATCCAAACAACCTTTTCGTAGGCGTCCTCGGATTGGCCCGGGGGATCCAATTGATTATAGAAACATGAGTTTAATTAATCGATTTATTAGTGAACAAGGAAAAATATTATCGAGACGAATAAATAGATTAACCTTGAAACAACAACGATTAATTACTCTTGCTATAAAACAGGCTCGTATTTTATCTTTCTTACCATTTCGTAACTATGAGAATGAGAAGCAATTTCAAGCCCAGTCAATTTCAATAATTACTGGTCCTAGACCCAGAAAAAATAGACATATTCCTCAATTAACGCAAAAGTTCAATTCCAATCGAAACTTAAGAAACTCCAACCAGAATTTAAGAAACAACAATCGGAACTTAAGTTCCGATTGTTGATGTTTTATTCGAAAGGGCCAGACCTATATATAAGGAAAGTAATCCAGTTTTGATTCTTGTGTTTGTTATAAGAAAGAAAAATGGGGAAGAATAAATAGTTTTTTTATTTATTGCAACATGCTCGTTGATTCTTACCACTTAATCTTAATTTATTGTATCTTCCCGGAGTTCCCTCTCCGGGAATTCGGTTTTAATTATTCCTGTATATTACTTTTTTATCCATTTAATTGATGATCTTTATTTTATTGGAAATCGTGTAAAGATTATTTGGATTTGATACAGCTACTTGTGCAAGCATTTTACGATTAAGAATCAATTCCTTCTTGTACAGATTGTGTATTAATTTACTATAACTATTGAATACTTTATATATCCGCGTTGCTGCGTTTATCCGAGTGATCCACAAACGACGAAAATCCCTCTTTTGCCTGCCTCTATCTCGATGAGAGGAAACAAAAGCTCTTCTTACTTGTTGAGTAATCATTCGATTAAGTCTTAAATGAGCCCCTCTAAAGTTTGAGGCAAATGAACGCATTTTTGTTCGTCGTCTCCGAGCTATATATCCTCGCGGAACTCTGGTCATTGAATCAAATTAACCTTAATGAATAACTAATGATTTCTCTTCTTTTAGCCATCCTTTTTCCCATTAATAACAAAACGAATTATTCCGATATATAAAATATTAATTCCAATGGCTTTTGCTACTGTAACCTTCCCAACCACGATTTTTTATTCTATTCCCTTCAGTTATTTCGCATAGAAATAACAAATTCTAACGATACTCAAAAAAATAGTGGGTTCCATCGTTTCTATGGTTCCCTTTTAAACGGTGAGGCCCTCTCTATACACCGGAGCCCTTTCTTTCATTTCATCAAAAGGTATTGTGAACTTGTATAGTTCACATTCTTTGGCTCTACCTATCCATTATAGAGTAAATAGCTCTTTTCACAATAAGAGTTATCCATACAGTGACGGCATTTAATTATGAAAGTTGGCTAAGTAGCTGACCCTGTTAGTCCGTTCTTTTAAGATAAAGGAGCATAAGCCTTTTTCTTTTTATTACTATTTCCTCCGCTTAATGGATAACCATTCTCTACCAATGGGGGAATTGCTTCTTATTTCCAATTTAGATGATTGGATTTGCACCAAAGGAAACCAGAAATTCCATATTACCATAGAAATCTAGGATAGAGCTTCTCTATCCTATTCATTGGTACCGATCATGGATACTTCCAAAATTGTCTTATTTGTTTGAACTCATGATCTGAACGAGTCACACATACACCCTAGCACATGTTCCTCGACGCTGAGGACATCCCTTAAGCGCGGCCGATTTTCTAGCATTTCGTATTGGCTGTCTTGCGTTTCTAATAAGTTGTTTAACCGTTGGCATGTCGTATGTATATAGAAAAAAAGGATTGGTTTAGATCGATCTTAACCTGATGATTGATCATCATGAAGTATTTCTATTTTCTATTAAATCGCAGAAAACCTGAATTTAGGTTTGAAATAAATTTACAAGAAATGCGACCACTACCAATCCTTAAACATTTCCGGAAACCACACTGGATCAGTATCGCAGTGCTCGTCAATCATTTCATCCCCTACAATATCGACAAGTCCATAAGCTTTGGCTTCGTCTGCTGACATAAAAACATCCCTTTCCATGTCTTCGGATACAACCCAAAAAGGCTTGCCTGTTCTTAGTGCATAAACCCTTGTGATCATTTCGCGAACTTTGTGTAACTCTTCCACTTCTAGTAAAAATTCTGGTGTCCTTGCCCGATAATAAGCACTAGCAGGTTGGTGAAGCATAATCCTCGCGTGAGGGAATGCTATACGCTTGGTGGGTTCTCCTCCAAGCAGAATGAAGGATGCCATGGACGCAGCTATTCCGAGGCATATTGTATATATATCTGGTGTCACCGTTTGCATCGTATCAAAAATTGCCATTCCTGAGATTAGCCACCCGCCTGGGGAGTTTATAAACAAAAAAATATCGCTAATTCCATCTTCTATACTGAGATATACCATGAGACCTGTAATATGATTCGTGATCTCGCAACGAATCTCTTGACCTAAAAAAAGTGTCCTTTCTCGATACATAACATTGTATAAGTCAACCCAAGTCGCTTCTTCATCTCCGGGAATCCGGTAAGGTACTTTTGGAACACCAATGGGCATATTAGATTAATATTATTAAATTTAAGTAAGAAAACTATACTTTAATATGGAAACGTAAGAATGGAAGAGAAAGAAAGAATCCGCAGTTTATTGTCTTTTTTTTTTCTTATTCTATATGAATACTATAGATTCTATTAATACGTAGATTGAAATAATACATAGATTGAAAGGTTATATCTATAAGGAAGGTAAGACAGATTGAATAAAGAAAAAAGAATCGGTGATTGGAATGATAAACAAAGAGGGATAGGGATCTATTCTTCGTTTTTTTTTTTCCAAATAGGCCAAGCTACCCATTGCATATTGGCACTTATCGAGTATAGAATAGATCTGCTTCTCTTTCTTCTTACGAACAGAATTGGCTTCTTATTTTTAATGGAATGAAATAAATATTCACGCTTTCTGACACAGAATCCCCTAGAGGGGTTAGGTACATAGGATATGGATAGTCTTTTCCAATGCGATAAAATAAAGCGACATCGTGTCTATTTTTCTTTGCTAAAGGGGTATTTCCATGGGTTTGCCTTGGTATCGTGTTCATACTGTTGTATTGAATGATCCGGGTCGATTGCTTTCGGTGCATATAATGCACACAGCTCTAGTTTCTGGTTGGGCCGGCTCGATGGCTTTATACGAATTAGCGGTTTTTGATCCCTCTGATCCTGTTCTGGATCCAATGTGGAGACAAGGTATGTTCGTCATTCCCTTCATGACTCGTTTAGGAATAACCAATTCGTGGGGTGGTTGGAGTATTTCAGGAGGAACTGTAACGAATCCGGGTATTTGGAGTTATGAAGGTGTGGCAGGTGCGCATATTGTGTTTTCTGGCTTGTGTTTCTTGGCAGCTATCTGGCATTGGGTATATTGGGACCTAGAAATATTCTGTGATGAGCGGACGGGAAAACCCTCTTTGGATTTGCCCAAGATCTTTGGAATTCATTTATTTCTTGCAGGGGTGGCTTGCTTTGGCTTTGGCGCATTTCATGTAACGGGTTTGTATGGTCCTGGGATATGGGTGTCCGATCCTTATGGACTAACTGGAAAAGTACAAGCTGTAAATCCAGCGTGGGGTGTAGAAGGTTTTGATCCTTTTGTTCCGGGGGGAATAGCTTCTCATCATATTGCTGCGGGTACATTGGGCATATTAGCGGGCCTATTCCATCTTAGTGTCCGTCCGCCTCAACGTCTATACAAAGGATTACGTATGGGCAATATTGAAACTGTACTTTCCAGTAGTATCGCTGCTGTTTTTTTTGCAGCTTTCGTAGTTGCCGGAACTATGTGGTATGGGTCAGCAACTACCCCAATCGAATTATTTGGGCCTACTCGTTATCAGTGGGATCAGGGATACTTTCAGCAAGAAATATATCGAAGAGTTAGCGATGGATTAGCCGAAAATCTTAGTTTATCAGAAGCTTGGTCTAAAATTCCCGAAAAATTAGCCTTTTATGATTATATTGGTAATAATCCGGCAAAGGGGGGATTATTCAGAGCAGGCTCAATGGACAATGGGGATGGAATAGCTGTTGGATGGTTAGGACATCCCGTCTTTAGAGATAAAGAAGGGCGCGAGCTTTTTGTACGCCGTATGCCTACTTTTTTTGAAACATTTCCGGTTGTTTTGGTAGATGAAGAGGGAATTGTGAGAGCGGACGTTCCTTTTAGAAGAGCAGAATCCAAATATAGTGTTGAACAAGTAGGCGTAACGGTGGAGTTCTATGGTGGCGAACTTAATGGTGTAAGTTATTCTGATCCTGCTACTGTAAAAAAATATGCGAGGCGTTCCCAATTAGGGGAAATTTTTGAATTAGATCGGGCTACTTTGAAATCGGATGGTGTTTTTCGCAGCAGTCCAAGGGGTTGGTTCACTTTTGGTCATGCTACCTTTGCTTTGCTCTTCTTTTTCGGACACATTTGGCATGGCGCTAGAACCTTGTTCCGAGATGTTTTTGCTGGTATTGATCCAGACTTGGATGCTCAAGTGGAATTTGGAACATTCCAAAAAGTTGGAGATCCAACTACAAGGAGACAGGCAGTCTGATACCACATTGCTATGGTATCTTTCATCTCTCTTTTTTGATTTGACATGGGAAACATCTCCCATCCTTTCTTTGACTCTTTTTCTTTCTTTATATGGGAAATGATCCCAAATGACAAATGAATAGGTGTGGAAGTTATAATTGTAAATAAACCACGATCGAATCTATGGAAGCATTGGTTTATACGTTCCTTTTAGTTTCGACTTTAGGGATAATTTTTTTCGCTATCTTCTTCCGAGAACCACCTAAGGTTCCGACTAAAAAAATGAAATAATTTCATTGAAGTAAGAAGTCTCCCCATCTGGGAGACTTCTTACTTCAATTAGTCCCCGTGTTCTTCGAATGGATCTCTTAATTGTTGAGAGGGTTGCCCAAACGCGGTATATAAGGCATACCCAGTAAAGCTTACAAGTAAACCAGATATGGAGATGGCGACTAAAGTTGCTGTTTCCATTTTTATAGAATTTCAAGATTACAATGGATCTACGAAAAGATCGTGTATTTACAACTACAACGGAATAGTATACAAAGTCAACACCAATGATTAAATAGAATTTATGGCTACACAAACCGTTGAAGATAGTTCTAGACCTGGGCCAAGACGAACTCGCGCAGGTAGTTTATTGAAACCCTTGAATTCGGAATATGGGAAAGTAGCTCCGGGTTGGGGGACTACTCCTTTTATGGGGGTCGCAATGGCTTTATTCGCGATATTCCTATCTATCATTTTAGAAATTTATAATTCTTCTGTTTTACTGGACGGAATTTTAATGAATTAGGTTTCTACTAACTAAAACTACGAAGTCATAGTTTTTCCATCCAAAAAAGCCTTTCTACTTTAAGCTCTACATTTCTAGACATTCTGGTAGTTCGACCGTGGAATTTTTTTGTTTCGGTATCTCTGGAATATGAGTGTGTGACTTGTTAGAATTGATCCTATTGATAATACATAGAAAGGGCCTGTTATCTCTATCAAGATGATTCTAATTCGTCGGATATTTATTATTTATTCTAGTATCTGGAACACGAAATAGATAGAGTGGATCAAGAAAAAAAAAATGGAACTATGATTCATACTCACTATTCAGACCTCGCAACCAGACTGAAAAAAATTCAAGTAGTTTTTAATAAAAAAAGAAAATGTCTTCCTTCCAAATTTGTTTGCCCAAAAGACAACTTTTTTTTTTCTCTTGATTTTGTCGAGTTATTACACCGATTCAATAAATGATCATCAAGCGGTTCTTATTCGAAGAACCCTTGCCTTTTGTTTAGCTTGAGACTCAATCATCGTGGCTCTAGTATGAATCTAAGGTTTTAATTGAACTGATTCATAGGATCGCAACAAGATAATTTCTATCAGAAAACTACTAGAATTTTTGCTTTATTTATTTACTAGTAAAACAAAACAAGAGTAAATCCGCATTACGCAAAAAAAAAAAGAAATCCAAAATAGGGAAGAGAAAAGTCAAGAGGCCTCTAATGACCAACATAAGGCAAAGAAAGGAAGACAGATGAGCCAACTTGAGATTTTTTGGCATTATCATCATAAAGAATAAATTCTGGATTTTTCTTATTTCATATCTTCAAGGCAAATCGACCCAATCCAGTGGCTGATGAAGTTTTGAACCCTTTTTTTTCTAATATCCGTTGAAAATTTGTGTGTTTCTGCTTGAGCCGTACGAGATGAAATTTTCATATACGGTTCTCGGAGGGGGACTCGGGTTAGTTACCTATCTCAATAAAGTATATGATTGGTTTGAGGAACGTCTTGAGATTCAGGCAATTGCGGATGATATAACTAGTAAATATGTTCCTCCTCATGTCAACATATTTTATTGTTTAGGGGGAATTACACTTACTTGTTTTCTAGTACAAGTCGCTACAGGTTTTGCTATGACTTTTTACTACCGCCCAACCGTTACAGAGGCTTTTTCCTCGGTTCAATACATAATGACCGAGGCCAACTTTGGTTGGTTAATCCGATCAGTTCATCGATGGTCAGCAAGTATGATGGTTCTAATGATGATCCTGCACGTATTTCGTGTGTATCTCACAGGTGGATTTAAAAAACCCCGCGAATTAACTTGGGTCACAGGTGTGGTTTTGGCTGTATTGACTGCATCGTTTGGTGTAACTGGTTATTCTTTGCCTTGGGATCAAATTGGTTATTGGGCAGTCAAAATTGTGACAGGTGTACCTGAAGCGATTCCGGTAATAGGATCGCCTTTAGTGGAGTTATTGCGTGGAAGTGCTAGTGTGGGCCAATCCACTTTGACTCGTTTTTATAGTTTACATACTTTTGTACTGCCTCTGCTTACTGCCGTATTTATGTTAATGCACTTTCCAATGATACGTAAGCAAGGTATTTCGGGTCCTTTATAGGGAAGGCATATCATAGAGAAAGATAATTCTAATTCTCATATATCATATCGGGTAGGTTGTGGTATTTCATTGCTACAAACATGGGTTATTGTAAAATAAGACATGTCATTTGGATACTTTTCTTCAACTCCGAAGTATTTTGATACAAATAGTTGAAGTTAATTTTACGAAAGAAAATAAGGCGGATTATGGGAGTGTGTGACTTGAATTATTGATTTGGCCATGCAGATAAAGAATTGGATCTGCCACATTAGAATTCACAACTAAAGGTGTCTCCGCATCCAATCAACACGTAAGTCCCCTATCTAGGAAGGATAGGCTGGTTCACTTGAGGAGAATATTTTCTATGATCATACCCCGACCATGTCATCCATGAACAGGCTCCGTAAGATCCCATAGAGTAGAAATGGAATAAGTCATATCACATGATCTAATTCTCTATTTATTACACTTACTTTTTTATTATAGTATGGAAATGCATTCATTTTCTTTGCATCGATTGCGATCCGCAATACTATCGGAGTAAAAGAAGGTATCTAAGGAAGAACGTAGGCTAGACTTTTGGATTTTTTATTAGTAACAAGTAAATACTTTGTTTGGACGTAAGAAATTTGCGATATTGAGGGGATAAACACCAACTAATCAAGAGACATGAGACAATCCACAAAGCAATTGATCATGATCAATTTTGCAAGCCCACTTGGATATTGAGCATTTACCCATAAGAATAGGATTCTTTTCAATGAGTAGTTGTAGGTGCAACTTCGGAAAAGAGAATCTGATAAAGCTTTTCTTACCTAGAGTCATTGAGTCATTATATACCTTATTCTATTATGGATCTTCCACGGTCTTTTTTCTTTCATTCTTGCTCGAGCCGGATGATGAAAAATTCTCATGTCCGGTTCCTTTGGGGGATGGATCCTAAAGAATTCACCTATCCCAATAACAAAGAAACCTGACTTAAATGATCCTGTATTAAGAGCAAAATTAGCTAAAGGGATGGGACATAATTATTACGGGGAACCCGCGTGGCCCAACGATCTTTTATATATTTTTCCAGTAGTAATTCTAGGTACTATTGCATGTAATGTAGGTTTAGCGGTTCTTGAGCCGTCAATGATTGGTGAACCGGCGGATCCGTTTGCAACTCCTCTGGAAATATTACCCGAGTGGTACTTCTTTCCCGTGTTTCAAATACTCCGTACAGTACCCAATAAGTTATTGGGCGTTCTCTTAATGGTTTCTGTGCCAACGGGCTTATTGACAGTACCCTTTCTAGAGAATGTCAATAAATTCCAAAATCCATTTCGTCGCCCAGTAGCTACGACAGTTTTTTTAATCGGTACTGCGGTAGCTCTTTGGTTAGGTATTGGAGCAACATTACCCATTGAAAAATCCTTAACTTTAGGTCTTTTTTAGGGATTTTTCAGGTTGATTCATTCAACCGTGAAGTACCGTGCATAGGTATCTAGGAAATAGTTACTTCCAAGTGAATCTTCCCTAGATACCTAAAATCCATTTTATTATGATCCATTTCGCGAAAATATAGATTGTGCCAAAGATGCAAAATTGTTTTCTTTTTTTTTTATTCTAACTCGAAAAGGAAGAAGAGGAAAAAATTGCAATGGATTTAAAACGAGAACTTATTCTTAGGTAAATCAATTGGGAGATGCTTCTCTAGAGTGTCCCATATCTGTTTTCCATCTTCCATACGAAAACTGTCAATTCTCATAAGATCTTCCTCAGTCTTACTCAAAAGGTCCAATAGTGTATGTATATTGGCCCTTTTGAGACAATTATACGTTCTAGAAGGCAATTCTAATTGATCAATAAAAATACAATTCAATGGAATTCCTTTTTTGTTTTTCTTTAGATTAGTTAATTTTTTTTGAAAGGTTAAAAGGGGTGGAGTAAACCTGTTTTTATTTTCTTCGAAACTAGTGCCCTCTTCCTCCGCGTGTAGAAAAGGAAGAAATAAATCAATCAAATTACGAGAAGCCTCATAAAGCGCTTCCTTAGGGGTTAAACTTCCATTCGTCCATATTTCTAGAAAAAGTATCTCGTGTTTTTCATTTCCATTCCCACAATAAAAAATACTATAATTCACATTTCGAACAGGCATGGATACAGCATCTATGGGATAACTTCCATCTTGAGAGTTCTTTCTGAGTTCCGTGTGATATCCGCGATCTCTCTTGATCTGTAACTCAATACAGAAATCAATGGGCTCTGTCAAGTTAGCTATAGGTTGTGCCATATCAACGATCTCTACGGAAGGGGGTAAGATGATATCTTGAGCAGTTATGTATCTAGGACCTTTGACACAAATTGATGCGTCTCTAACTCCATAGAGATTACTTCTCAATACAATTTCTTTCAAATTTAGTAAAATTTCTTGTACGGATTCTTCAATACCTGCTATTGTAGAATATTCGTGTGGCACGCTCCCAAATTTTGCACGTGTGATACATGTTCCTTCTATTTCTCCAAGTAAAGCTCTTCGCAAGGCAATACCGACGGTATCCGCTTGACCTTTTCTAAGCGGGGACAAAATGAAACGACCATAATAAAGACGCTTACTATCTACTCTTGATTCAACACACTTCCACTGTAGTGTTTGAGTGGATCCTGCTACCTCCTCTCGAACCATAATAGACTAGTATTATTATTTGATCATTGAATCGTTTATTTCTCTTGAAAGCGGTTTAATTCTTTTACAGACGTCTTTTTTTAGGAGGTCGACATCCATTATGCGGCATAGGTGTTACATCGCGTATACAACTTAATCGTACACCACTTTTAGCAATGGCTCGTAATGCGGCATCTCTTCCACTACCAGCACCCTTTACCATAACTTCTGCTCGTTGCAAACCCACTGTACGAATAGCATCTACTGCTGTTCTTTGACCAGCATAGGGTGATGCTTTTCTTGAGCTTTTGAATCCACAAGTACCCGCGGAGGACCAGAAAACCACCCGACCCTGCGGGTCTGTAACAGTTATAATGGTATTGTTGAAACTAGCTTGAACATGAATAACTCCTTTTGTTATTCTACGTGCACTCTTCCGTAAACTAAAACGCGCATTCCTACGCAAACCAATCCGCACTTTCCTACGTGAACCAATTTTTGGTATAGCTTTTGTCATATTTTATTATCTCATAAATATGAGTTAGAAATAACAAAAAGAAAAAAAGATACAAAGATATCCGTTTCAGGGTAAAATATATCCTTTACTTTAATTATTTTATTTGGAATTTGGACATTTCCGCGGGTACTTTTTTTACTTTTTAGAAAGTAAAGTTCTTTTTCGAAAGATTACCCCTGTCTTTGTTTATGCTTCGGGTTGGAACAAATGACTCTAATTCGTCCACGCCTACGAATCAGTCGACATTTTGTACAAATTTTACGAACAGAAGCTCTTATTTTCATATTTCCGTATTCCTTTCTTAAACTATGAATCTAATCTTTGGAAAAAATAAGTCTCTTCGCTTGAATTTTGGAACTTTGAATTTATTACCCTAGAAAAAAAAAAGAAAAACCTAATTCTTTGAATCTTTGGTATCCTTCAAATCTTCGGTATCCTTCAAATCTTCGGTATCCTTCGAGTCTTCGGTACGCTTCGAATCCTTATGGGGAAGTCTATAAATTATACGTCCCTTGCTTGAATCATAACGACTTACTTCAATTTTGACCCTATCCCCCATCAGTATTCGTATAGAACTAGACCGGATCTTTCCTGAAATATAGCCCAGAATGATGGTGTCATTCTCTAGGCGAACGCGGAACATTCCGTTGGGTAGGGCTTCCGTAACTAAACCTTCGAAAGTGACTTTTGCTTCTCTCGGGTTTTTTTTTTCTCTCCTATTTTTTTTTTCTGTCATATTTTTTTTTCTCCTATTTTTCTATTTTGATTTTCAAATAAAAAAAAACGTTGTATTTTTATTTGAAAAATAGGAAGTTCGAGATAGAATTCGGGTACTATAGGAGGGGCGATTACCATATATAACATAAGACTTCCCCCCCAATTCTGTTTAGTCGAGCTTCTCGATCTGTCATTATACCTCGAGAAGTAGAAAGAATAGCAATTCCCATTCCGCCCAAAACTTTAGGAATTCCTTGATAGTTGGCATAAATTCGTAAGCCGGGTCGGCTGATACGCTTTAAAAAGGTTCTAGTTCTATATATTCCTTTTCTAGTCTTTCTCTTTTGATGTCGCAAAGTTGAAACCAAGAAATATCTGTTACTTTCCTGATGTTTCCGAACACTTTCAATAAAACCCTCTCGTAGAAGTATTTTAACAATGTTTTCGGTAATATTTGTAGATACTACTCGAACTGTTCCTTTTTTATTCATGTCCGCGTTTCTTATAGAGGTTAGTAAATCAGCAATAGTGTCCTTGCCCATAAGACTCTAATTCTAGGTTCCTCCTAATTTTTCTATAATCAACATGTTTTCTTTTTTTTTTTATTTTGGATTTTAAAGCATATACGTGAAACACAATCTACTAATTTTTTCTTTGATCTATATCTTGCCTACTAGTATTTATAATACTTCAGGAGCTAATGAAACTATTTTAGTAAAATTCAACTCTCTCAATTCCTCGGCGATCGCGCCAAAAACTCGAGTTCCTTTTGGATTTCCTTTTTGATCAATGATAACCGCTGCATTGTCATCATAGCGTATTATTATACCGTCTTCGCATTTGAACTCTTTACATGTACGTACAATTACAGCTCGAATTACTTCGGATCTTTCTAGAGGCATTTGGGGCACTGCGTCTTTGATTACAGCAACAATAACATCACCAATACGAGCATATCGCTGATTACTAGCAGCTCCTATGACTCGAATACACATCAATTTTCGAGCTCCACTGTTATCTGCTACATTTAAAAGGGTCTGAGGTTGAATCATATTATTTTGATTTCAATTTGTTATTTCAATGCAAAAGGATGAAAGAAATATTGTCTTTCCAGAAAGAAAAACCTGGTTTTTTTATCTTCAATACTCCTTTTTTTGGGTTCTATATCTCTATCTCTAATCGAAGAAATTGACTTCGTATGGGCATTTTACTGGCAGCTATGGAGATAGCTGCTCTAGCTACAGTTTCGGATACTCCGCCCATTTCATAAAGTATTCGACCTGGTTTAACAACGGCTACCCAATATTCGGGGGATCCCTTTCCTGAGCCCATACGTGTTTCCGTGGGTCTTAGTGTAACCGGTTTGTCGGGAAATATACGTACCCATAGTTTTCCACCACGACGTGCATATCGTGTCATTGCTCTTCGTCCTGCTTCTATCTGTCTCGACGTGATCCAAGCGGGTTCAAGTGCTTGAAGAGCATATCTACCAAAACAAATACGATTGCCTCGGCAGGATTTTCCCTTCATTCTTCCTCTATGTTGTTTACGAAATCTGGTTCTTTTGGGGTTATAGTCGATGGTTCTTTCTTAGTTCCATCTCTACTGCAAAACTGGACATGAGAGTTTCTTCTCATCCAGCTCCTCGCGAATGAAATGAGAAAGCGTGCAAATTTCTCTAATTCCATAATATTCCAAAATATTATGGATAGATGCACATTAATAGATAATAGAAAAAGTTAGGGTTTTTTTAATATTGAATTTGTTAAAATAGATAAATATATAGTCAAGAAAGAAGATCTAGAATATATCTAGATGTGTGTGTCTATTTATCTATATTCTATATTTATGGATAATGTAATCTTTCTTAACAAAAAATCTCCTTATTTTTACTCTTATTGAATCGCGGTAAAGTATTCTAATTCAATAAAGATTTCGCGGGCGAATATTTACTCTTTCCTGTCTTATTTGTTAATTTATATTATAACCTTACCAAATAAGGCAATTTTTTTGGTTTGTTCCGCCATCCCACCCAATGAAGTATTAGGATTCTTTTCAATAAAATCCTATGCAGTCATAGGTTCTGTCGTTCCCACTACTTCTCCTTTAATGGTTAGGTCTGAATCCCACAATGGAGCTTCCAAAAAATTTCTTTCCGAGTCAATTTTCTCAGTTTTATTAACCCGGGCCGCTCTTTATTATTGTTTTAAATTTGTATTTCTTGTTTCAAGTTACGATTTCGAATTCTCTGTTATTTTTATTATATTGATGCTTTATCACATTGCCTTTTATGATGTAACTCATAGACCATACATATTGGAATCCTATATCTTTCTTATTCCTCTTCTTTCTTTCTATCATCCCTCCTTTTATCCACATCCCTTTAGTTTTGCTTCACAACCTAGAATCCATTTTCTTTTTTAGAGAAAAAATTGCAGTTGCTACAACTATATGATAGATCTACTCATTTATGATAGATGTATCATATAGTGACTGTTTCTTAGTTAGGATCTCGACAATACGAAGCAATAGGTTGGTTATTAGTTAATTTTCTATAATTACTAAGTTTTTTTCTTTTTCTATTTATAGTAGGGTTCAGTCAATTTTTTTGAATCTCCATTTTCGACTCTAAAGAAAAAACTAACGAGTCACACACTAAGCATAGCAATTATATTAAAAGATTTATCAATTTTCATTAAATCTTATAGAAAGAGGTAGAATTTCTTCTTCTTTTTCAGGGATTTCAGGAAAAATAAGGCTCTTGTCATTTTTTATTCTATCACTGAACAGAATGGGAAGACAAGGCTAGTTATTCTTCGTCTATGAATATCCAAATTTTTACACCTAATACTCCATAGATAGTTCGAATTGGATAGCAGCAATAATCAATTTTAGCGCGAATTGTTTGGAGGGGAAGTCTACCCTTTTTGATGCATTCGGCACGTGCAATTTCTTTCCCTGCGAGACGACCTGCAATTTTTACTTTTACTCCCCTTATATCTGCTTTTTGAGTTAATTCAATGGCTTTTTTCATTGCCTTTCGGAATGAAACTCTATTTTTTAATTGGAAAGCTATATATTCTGCAAGAATGCTAGGTTGTCTATAAGGTTCTTTAACTTTTTCAATAGCAATATTAAGTCTCTGGTTTACAGAATTAACTTCCTTTTGTAGATCTTTCTCTAATTCTTCGATTGCTCCCTTTTTCTTTAATAAATTGGGGAATCCAATATGGATTATTACGTGGATCGTATCGATTTCTTTTTGAATTTCTATATGTGTAATTACTTCGGAACTTGAGCCTGAGTCCATTTTTCTATTATGTGTAATTACTTCGGAACTTGAGTCTGATTCTATTTTTCTATTCGAGCCTTTTTTCCTATTCTTTTGTATATAGTTCTTGATACAATTCCGTATTTTTTTATCTTCCTGTAGACCTTCAGAATAATTTTTTGGTTGTGCGAACCAAAAGGAATGGTGATTTTGGGTTGTACCAAGTCTGAAACCGAGTGGATTTATTTTTTGTCCCATATTTTTCTATTCTATTTTTTTTTTACTGGGAATCGAAATCTTAGATGGATCTAAAGATTATTTAGATTTCTTTACTATATTTAGTACAATTGTTATATGACACATGGTTTTTTTTATGGGAGAACTACGTCCTCGAGCTCGAGGTCTGAATTTTTTCATAATAGTACTCCTACTGACTTCGGCTTTAGTGATGAATAAATTCGCTTTGTCGAAATCCCTATAATGAGTAGCATTTGCTGCTGCCGAGTAAACCAACTTTAGGATGGGATAAGATGCTCGATAAGGCATGAGGTTCAGTATCATAACAGTTTCTTCGTAGTAACGCCAGCGAATCTCATCAAGAACTCTTTGTGCTTTGAAAACAGACATATGGATGCGTTTTTGTGCTTTGAAAACCCGTTCGAACTTAAGTAGACGATCGGTTGGAACTTTCCTTGCGAGTTTCCTTAGCCCATTCTTCTTCTTCTTTATTCTAGGGGTATACTTTACCAGTTTGAAACTTGTCATAAATAAGGTTATTCCCCGCCTACCTTTGTTTGTTTGTTTTTTTTTATTTTGAATCTTTCTATTCTGAATTCAGTTAACGACGAGATTTAGTATCTTTTCTTGCACTTTCATAACTCGTGAAATGCCGAGTAGGCACGAATTCCCCCAATTTGCGACCTACCATAGGATTTGTTATGTAAATAGGTATATGTTCCTTTCCATTATGAATCGCGATTGTATGGCCAACCATTGCGGGTAGAATGCTAGATGCCCGGGACCACGTTACTATTGTTTCTTTCTCCTCCTTCATATTGACCTTTTCGATTTTTGCCAATAAATGATGAGCTACAAAAGGATTCGTTTTTTTTCGTGTCACAGCTGATTACTCCTTTTTCCATTTTAAAGAGTGGCATTCTATGTCCAATATCTCGATCGAAGTATGGAGGTCAGAATAAATAGAATAATGATGAATGGAACAAAGAGAAAAATCCTTTAGCTGGATAAGGGGCGGATGTAGCCAAGTGGATCAAGGCAGTGGATTGTGAATCCACCATGCGCGGGTTCAATTCCCGTCGTTCGCCCATCGCATTATTGCAAATTCCAAAAATGCAATTTTCCATATTCCTAGTTACGTATTTACTTACGGCGACGAAGAATAAAACTATCACTATATTTTTTCCTTTTCCTAGTTCTTCTTCCAAGCGCAGGATAACCCCAAGGGGTTGTGGGTTTTTTTCTACCAATGGGGGCTTTCCCTTCACCGCCCCCATGGGGGTGGTCCACAGGGTTCATAACTACCCCTCTTACTACGGGGCGTTTACCTAGCCAACACTTAGATCCGGCTCTACCCAAACTTTTTTGGTTCACCCCAACATTACCCACTTGTCCGACTGTTGCTAAGCAATTTTGGGATACCAAACGGACCTCCCCAGATGGTAATCTTAAAGTGGCCGATTTACCCTCTTTTGCAATCAGTTTCGCTACAGCACCTGCTGCTCTAGCTAATTGCCCACCCCTTCCACGTGTGATTTCTATGTTATGTATGGCCGTGCCTAAGGGCATATCGGTTGAAGTAGATTCTTCTTTTCTCTCAAAAAACCCCTTCCCAAACTGTACAAGCTTCTTCCAAAGCATACAGCTTTCTAGATGTATATGACGATCTCTAGACAGATGGATCTTATATGAATCGTATGATGAAGTACCACATGAGTGGATATATAGGAAAGGAATCCAAATCTGCCGAATCGCTCATGTTATGATCTTCTACATCCTAGGTCTCCGCGTTCCGTCATCTGGCTTATGTTCTTCATGTAGCATTCAGATCGAATGACTCTATGAAATTACGTCGATACTTCCACATATTATGGGTAACGTAGGAGACATCCCTATTTTCCCCGGGGGGTCTTAATTACCACTGCTTAGCTTTCAATTCGCCTCTGACCATCAAATTAAATGTGAATAACCCGTCCTCCTCTCTTTGAAACAAGGGGCGCTTCCGGTTCTGTGCGTGCTTCAAACAATTTTGTCTTCTCCATATTACCATATCTCTAGAGTCAATAATTTTCTATGAGGAACTACTGAACTCAATCACTTGCTGCCGTTACTCAACAGTTTTCTGTTGAGGTCTATCCCGTAGAGGTAGTCAAATTGGATCAGTGATCGATTTCTAGGTTTCGTCGTAAACCTAATTGGTTACTTCCAATTACGTAAATCAATAGTTCAAACCGCACTCAAAGGTAGGGCATTTCCCATTGATATAGGAACTTTTGTACCAGAAACAATAGTATCTCCAATTATAGCCCCTCTGGGATGTAAAATATATCTCTTCTCACCATCCCCATAGTGTATGAGACAAATGTATGCATTTCGATTAGGGTCGTATTCTATGGTTACGATTCTACCAGATATGTCTTTTTGATTCCGTCGAAAATCGATTTTACGGTATAGGCGCTTATGACCTCCCCCTCTATGCCTTGCGGTAATGATTCCTCTGGAATTACGACCTTTACCACAACGGTGCCGTCCATGGATCAAATTATTTCGTGGATTGGATTTCACTTGCCTGTCTACGGTTCCCTTGCGTGTGCTCGGGATAGGTGTTTTGTATAAATGTTTCGCCGTATTATTAAGTATTCTCCTTTAGTTTTTTTCTCTATCTAGAAGTGGAATAGAATAACCCGGTTGAAGGGTAATGATCATACGTCTGTAATGCATTGTATGTCCCAGAATAGGTCCCATTCTTCTACCCTTTCTGGGTAGTCGATGGCTATTCACAGCTACTACCTTAACACCAAAGAAGAGTTCGACCCAATGCTTTATTTCTGTCTTAGTGAATCCCGATTCGACATTAAAAGTATATTGATTCTTTCCCAATAAACGAAGACTTTTTTCTGTAAATACTGCGTATTTGATTCCATCCATAAATCGACTTTCCCTCCTATGCTCTGAGTTCCAGTATCGATAAGAATTCGAGTTCTTATTGTTCTTATGTTATGGTATGAATATACCATACCAATTCGTTATGTATGGATGATGGATGAGATTCCATGGATAGAGAGCCAGTTCCAATAGACTTATGGAACGTTCCCGTTCGCGTGCATCCAGCAGGAATTGAACCCGCAAATTTACCAATTATGAGTTGGGCGCTTTAACCATTCAGCCATGGATGCTTAACAGGGATCATCGTACATCGTAAATAACCAATTTTCATATAGAAAGACATATCATAGAAAAATGAAATCGAAAATATTCGGAGATGGCAAATATTCGGAGATGACTATGAAAACACCTCTCTGGATCCTCGAATTGAAAGAGAGATTGAGAGGGATCAAGAATCCTAATTCTCGCTATTTGGAATGGATCCAATTCTATTGAGTCTGACTCATAGTGATCATTTCTCTTTAGCAAAGAATGACCTTGGTTATCAAAGGATTGAACAACCGGGATCCATTTACTTATGATACCTAGTTGACATTGATAACAAGGATCTAATGAATTATGAGTTTAATAGATCCTCTTTAGCAGAAAGACGTATATTCCTTGCTCATTATCAGACAATCACTTATTCCCAAACCTCGTGTGGGGCTAATCGTTTTCATTTACCATCTCATGGAAAACCCTTTTCGTTCCGCTTAGCCCTATCGGGTATTTTAGTGATAGGTTCTATAGGAACTGGACGATCCTATTTGGTCAAATACCTAACGAAAAATTCCTATTTTCCTTTCATTAAGGTACGAGGGCTTCTTATTCCACAAGAACGAAAGCACCTTTTCATTCTTTCATATACTAGGGGTTTTTACTTGGAAAAGACAATGTTCCATACTAAAGGATTCGGGTCCATAACCACGAGTTCCAGTGCACTAGATCTTGTAGCACTTAGCAACGAGGCCCTATCCATTAGTATTCCACATAAGAAATCCATTATAGAAACTAATACAATTAGATTAGCTCTTCATAGACAAACTTGGGGTTTGCGAGCCAAGGTAAGACCGGCTCGGGATCATGGGACCCTTTTCTATCAGATAGGAGGGGCTCTTGTACAAAATAGACTTCTAAGTAATAACCCCATAGAATCTATCTATATAAAGAGGCAATCGTGTCAGGAAGCGGGTTTTTCTTTGGCCAAAGGGTACTTCGAACTTGGAACGAGCATGAAGAGATTAACGAGACTTCTTTCTCTTTTGAGTTTTTCTGGCGGACCGGTCGCGCAAGATCTTTGGTCTTCCCCCGGAACCGATGAAAAAAAGTGGGTCGCTTCTTATGGACTCGCTCAGAATGATTCTTCTCTATCTATAGTTCATGGCCTATTAGAAGTAGAAGGTGCTCTGGTGCAATCCTTACCGACAGAAAAAGATTGCAGTCAGGTTGATAATAATTGAGTGCCATTACTTCGTCGGTCCGAACCAAGGAATCCGTTAGAAATGTTTTGAAATGGATATTGTTCTCTCTTTGATCAGGGATTGCTATATGAAAAGAAGTGGAGTTTGAAAAAGGGAACGGAATGGTCAAACCGGAACTGCTAGAGGAACGAATTTTCAATAGCATAACTTGGGCTCCTAGAATATGGCGCCCTTGGGACAATCTATTTGATTGCAGGGTTTTGTTCCGAAGCAAAGATATCCGCGGAGGCCGGTTCGTTCGTCCTATTCTGATATTCAGGACCAAGAGGTACTGGATTCTCTTTCGGATAGGCCCTGAAAGGAGAAGAAAGGCTGAAATGCCAACGGATCTCTGTCTATTCTCTAATTCACCCGATCCGATAGTACCCGTTTTTGGAACGTCCAGTGCCAAAGTCACTGAATGGGTAAGTCACCAATCCAATCCCTTTGACAAATCGGGTGTCATATTAGATATCATATTCTATATATATAGAAATATCATAGAATAGACATATAGAATTTTTGGTCGGGAAATTCGAATGAATCATTGAGTGAAAAAGGAGCAAAGAATGACAAAAGACGAGACTCTACTAGTCTTCACTCTTGTGGTTTCCTCGGTTTCTGTTTTCTTATTCGGGATCTTGCTTTTCATGGTTCTCATCTCTGCAACTCGCGAT